TCCTAGAATTTTAGGCGGAATAGGCATTGTAATTCTTTCTACTTCTCAAGGTATAATGACAGATCGAGAGGCTCGACTAGAAGGAATTGGGGGGGAAATTCTATGTTATATATGGTAATATTTCTTATATCCGAAATTCGATCAGAAACTTCTTTTTTTTTTCAAAAAATAAAAGAAGAAGAGGAGATTAATCAATTTTTTGAATTACAGGAGGATTTTTCAAAAAATGACTAAAAAAGAGGAAAAAAGGATTTATGAAGGTTTAATTACCGAATCATTTCCCGATGGTAGGTTCCGGGTTCTTTTAGATAACGACGATAAAGCAGATAACCATAATACAGATATTATTCTAGGTTATATTTCAGGAAAGATCCGACGTCGTTTTATACGGATATTACCAGGAGATAGAGTCCAAATTGAAGTAAGTCAATATGATCCCACACGAGGACGTATAATTTATCGACTCCCCCTCAAGAAGCCTTCGAAGAAGTCTTCGGAGAATCTCAACAAGGCTTCGGAGAATCCCGACAAGTCTTCGGAGAATCTAAACAAGGCTTCGGAGAATCCCGACAAGTCTTCGGAGAATCTCAACAAGTCGTCGGAGAATCTCAACAAGGCTTCGGAGAATCCCGACAAGGCTTCGGAGAAGCCCAACAAGAACAAGGCTTCGGAGAATCCCGACAAGGCTTCGAAGAAGCCCAACAAGAACAAGGCTTCGGAGAATCCCGACAAGGCTTCGAAGAAGCCCAACAAGAACAAGGCTTCGGAGAATTAGGCGGTTTTTCAATCCTAACATTACTTTGGTAGGAATACAATTCTAAATTTCACTAAACTTTTTTTCTTCCAAGAAATATATTCAAAATTACAGTAAGGGATGGCAAATATGAAAATAAGAGCTTCTGTTCGTAAAATTTGTGAAAAATGCCGCCTAATTCGTAGGCGGGGGCGAATTAGACTAATTTGTTCCAACCCCAGGCATAAACAAAGACAGGGATAATATAAAAGAGACTCTTTAAAAGACCCAATCCAATGTACAAATAAAAAAGGGATCCAGTTTGACAGGAAATGGATATATCCATATATAACTTAATATTTATGAGATGATAAAACATGCCAAAAACTATACGTAGAATTGATTTCCGTACGAATCGACGTATTAGTTCACGTAAGAATACACGTAAACTATCAAAAGGAATTATTCATATTCAAGCAAGTTTCCATAATACCATTGTGACTGTTACAGATGTAAGAGGTCAAGTGGTTTCTTGGGCCTCTGCCGGTACTTGTGGATTTAGGGGTAGAAGAAGAGGGACCCCTTTTGCTGCGCAAACCACTGTAGGAAATGCTATTCGTACAGTAGTGGATCATCAAGGTCTGAAATGCGCAAAAGTCATGATAAAAGGGCCCGGTCGCGGAAGAGACGCAGCATTACGAACTATTTATAAAAGCGGTATACGATTAACCTATATACGGGATGTAACCCCTATGCCACATAATGGCTGTAGACCTCCTAAAAAAAGACGTGTGTAAAAATAAAGATTGCAGAAATTTAAACAGAAAGAAACGTTTCAATAATCCAATTAAAGAAGAGAAAAAAACAATTCAATAAACTAATCAACTACTATATACTATGAGTCGAGAAAACAGAAGAGGATTTCTTCGGAGATTACAGTGGAAGTGTGTTGAATCGAGGGTCGACAGTAAGCGTCTTTATTATGGGCGCTTTATCTTGTTTCCACTTAGGAAAGGTGAAGCCGAAACCATAGGCATTGCGATGCGAAGAGCTTTGCTTGGAGAAATAGAAGGAACGTGTATCACACACGCAAAATTTGAGAAAGTAACACACGAATATTCTACCATAGTAGGTATTCAAGAATCCGTCAATGAAATTTTCATGAATTTGAAAGAAATTGTATTGAAAAGCAATCTATATGGAACTTCTGACGCGTTTATTTGTGTAAAAGGTCCTAGAGATGTAACTGCTCATGATATCATCATGCCCCCTTATGTGCAAATCGTTGACAATACACAACATATAGCTAGCTTGACGGAATCAATTAATTTCTGTATGAAATTAGAAATTGAGAAGAGTCGCGGTTATCAGATAAAAAGTCCAACAAATAACTTTCAAGATGGAAGTTATCCTATAGATGCTGTATTCATGCCTGTTCGAAATGCCAATTACAGTATCTATTCTTATGGGAATGGGAATAGGACTGACAAAGAAGAGATACTTTTTTTTGAAATATGGACAAATGGAAGTTTAACTCCTAAAGAAGCACTTCATGAAGCTTCTCGGAAGTTGATTGATTTATTTAGTCTCTTTTTAAATACAGAAGAAGAAAACCTCCATTTAGACGACAATCAACACAAGATTCGTTTACCGATTTTTACCTTTCATGATAAATTAGCTAAACAAAGTAAAAAAGAAAAAAAAAGACTTTCATTTGATTTTGATTGACGAATTAGGATTGCCTCCCAGAATCTAGAATTGCCTCAA